AAGGGTATCAAGTGATATACGATTTGATTGGATTTTCTTTTCCTGGAACCACTCTTCTGAGCCTTTTCTCTTACTATGGGATTGGGTGCCTTCTTTTCGCTGTGAAGGGTTAGCCCCGTAAGTCCATCTCTGGGGAATCATGCCGGACGAATATAATGATCAGCTCCACGACCCCCGATGGGGCTCCGGCAAGTGATATTGTGTCTACTTTTTCTTTTTCGGGATTTTTCTTTTTTCTTCGAAAAAGATTGAAGACTATGGATACCATCTCTTCCACTTTCAGACCATACTACGCCAGGGGACCTCCACCCTGTAAGAACTACGACCAAAAAAGAAAGAAACTCGAGCCTCGGAGTCTAAAGAGGAAGCCATGAGTTCACCACAGGGAGCTCATACGGCACCACCAAGACATCCTACTGTCTCAAACTCATGATTGATGGTGACCGCACTTTGACGATCATAGGCAGGGCCTCTATAAAGAACATCATGCCACCAGGTACGACTGGTTAGGTTGTTTTACTCATGTGAGGAGCTAGCGGATCACTTCAATTCAATAAAGTCGCTTATAGAATGCCTACTTGTCGTAGAAGCTTTCCTTCCCCCAAAATGCCATACTCTTACTATAAAATTGAAGCTCTCTATAACAGAAGAAGCTTAATCTTAATGACTGACTACTAATACAACAAGCTCGCAACCTACTTTGATTCAAAAAGCAAAGAGGGTTGGTTTGGCAAAAAGTTGATAAAAGAACTTTCTTCCCATTCGGAAAGATAAAGGAGAGAAATATTGAAAGGGGCGTTGCGCTTGAAAGCTGAAAATCCGATAGAGAAAGAGGCTCATATTTAAAAATAATAGTTGCATCGTGAGTACCAATGTCAATTACATTTATAGATCGTGTGTCTATCCAGACATTATTCTTATCATAGACATTTTCTCGTTTCGAACTCTGTGGTAGTCCTAGTTTTAATAGAATATCCTTTTTTCCAATCAATTCTGAAATTAGCATGAATAGGGATCTCCTTCGTTAGAGATGGATCCGCTAATTGCTTTTGAAACCATTCTGATGTTACTAAATCTTTAGCAGGACCCTTGTGTTTAATAACATGTCTATCATCTTCTATTTCTAACATATAACTTTTAGGTGCTAAAAAGATTCCTTTCTTGACATGGTATTCCAGTTTAAACTTACCAATTTCCATGGAAGAGATTAAATCGTCAGGAAGAGGACTTCCTAGAACTATTGAGTCAGTATCAGTATAGTAACAGTCAGATCGGGAAATGTATGGATACATATGAATACGAGCACAAGCAGTAATAGCAGCCGATAAGTGAACAGCCGACATCTTAGAGCTTTCCAGTCATCATCGTCTACAAAGCTACTTACTATTGGAAATGTAATTGACAATATAATAATGATCGGTAAGCTGTTCTGCTGATTGAAAATCATCCTTCTTCAGCAATTCCTCGTATTTCTTTTGATTGCAGATCTCTGTTACTGTACTCTCAGGATTAATACCAAATCTACCATAGAGCGAGTTCATTATAATCTTATAAATATAAGTCATTGGCTCATCACCAGCTTTCTTGGCTTCGAGTCTGCTTTCATAGAGGTCTGAGATGAAGCTTTCGAAAGGACTGGACTTCTTCTCAAACAAATAGCCCCTAAGTGGTATAATCTGGTAACCTAAATCACGTGCGAACTTCAACTCCTCGCTATAAAATACACCTATGAATTTACCTGTAGGAAAGAGTAAAGTCCCAAATTTATCCTTATAGGGTAAGAATGGATGTGATATACTAGTAGGACAGACAACATAGGCCTCAATAAAGCCAAACAAGCTATCCAAATCTACGTCCTCCAAATTATTATGCCAGACGGGGACACCACAAGGCATCGGATAGGATTTCATAATATAAGGATATAATGAGTTTACATCATAGTAGTAAAGATTCTCACCATAGGGCTTATAGACATCCACATGACCACCATAATAACCGCGCCTAATAAATGTGTCTTGGTTTCGAGATGGTATATTTATAATATAGGTTTGATCATCAAAATATTTCTTACGAAAGATCTTCAGGGAAAGCGATGACACTGTCATCACATCCTCGATATCAATCTGATACTTTTTCCAATTAATCTCTTGAGCCTTCAACATCACACCACCTAAGATAAGGATATCTTGTCGAAGATAGTTTATCAAATCCTTACTTTGAACCAGAAGATCAGACAGAACCAAATCCTCATGTGGGATAGAACCTTTGGGGTCTAATTCTGGGCATAATGTACTTCCCAATGTTCTTAGATTTCCAGGAAGCAATGTGAGAGAATCTCTAAAACGTAAGAAGAATTTATCGTCAATATAGACTTTCAACTCGTAAAGTTTATGATTCCTAACCAAGGGTTTGAGTTTATACTTATTACCAAGTAAAGCATAATACCTAAGAATGAAAATACCATCAAATCGGGATAAATTATGGAAATAAACAGTTCGAA